CCGTTCATTCTATTAATTGCAATTAAACTCGGCTCAATCTTCTTTAACAAAAAAAAAGGATTGAGCCGAATACAAAGATACTTATTGCATAACATAAAAGAAATATATAAGAGATATTTTTTTTATATTTTCCATTTTTTTTTTTCGATTCTTTTTTCTATTTCTTATTTTTAGTTTAGAATAGAATTCATATTATAAATAAAAAAGAAATTCCAAATTAGCATGAAAAGTTATTAACAAAACAGAATTCAAATTCTAATTTATTAGAATTTGAATAATAATATCTCATTCTCGAATTTGAATTCTTTGTTTTCTCGATTCTACTCTTTTTTTTTTCAACACTAATATTGACAACAGTGTATCAAACAAATATAATCCGATCGTGAATAAATTGATTGATTTATTCACGTTACAGAGTCTTTTTTTTTTCTTTTTCGATTGTATCCACACATCCTACTTTTTGGGGGGAGGGGGTTGCTAACTCAATGGTAGAGTACTCGGCTTTTAAGTGCGACTCCTTTTTTTACACATTTTTATGAAGCGATTGTTTTGTCCATACCCTCGGTAGAGTTTGTAAGACCACGACTGATCCAGAAAGGAATGAATGGAAAAAGCAGCATGTCGTATCAATGGCGAATTCGAAAAATATTTCATTCTTATTGGATCCGACCATCATTTTTATTTTAATTATCGGCTCGGAACAAAAAAGATTCAGTTGGGTTTAATTAATAAAGGGATAGAGCTCGGCAACTCCAATTATAGGGAAACAAAAAGTAACGAGCTTTCATTTTTTCATTCGAATGATTACCCCATCTAATTGTACGTTAAAAATATATTAGTGCTTGATGCGGGAAAAGCTTTTCCCATGAATGGATTTTTAAGTTTTGTTATGAGTCCTAACTATTAGCTATTCTCCATTATGAGGTGGCAATAAATGTGTAGAAGAAAGAGTATATTGATAAAGATATTTTTTTTTTTCCAAAATCAAAAGAGCGATTGGGCGGATAAAAGAAAGGATTTCGAACTAGCTTGTTATCCTAGAATAATCAGATGGAAAAAGCGAGTGGAGAGAGTCCGTTTTATTTTCTAGGTATCTATTCATATTCGTTCTAATTCGAATATATATATAATGAATATATATAATAATATAATAAATACCCAGTTTTGACTGTATCGCACTATGTATCATTTGATAATCCAATGAATCTCTGATCCTTTGACAAAATCGAATTTTAAAGATGGAGGACTATCAAATATATTTAGAACTAGATAGATCTCGCCAACAGAACTTCCTATATCCACTTATTTTTCGGGAGTATATTTATGGACTCGCCTACGGTCATGATTTAAATAGAAATCGATCCATTTTGGTGGAAAATGTGGATTATGATAAGAAATCTAGTTTACTAATTGTAAAACGTTTAATTACTCGAATGTATCAACAGAATCATTTGATTCTTTTTGCTAACGATTCTCACAAAAAAAACACATTTTGGGGTTATAACAAGAATTTGTATTCTCAAAAAATATCAGAGGGTTTTGCCGTCGTCGCGGAAATTCCATTTTCCAGACAATTACAATTCCGTTCTTCTTTAGAAGAGTCGGAAATCATAAAATCTTTTAATAATTTGCGATCAATTCATTCAATTTTTTCCTTTTTCGAGGATAAATTTACATATTTTCATTTTGTTTCAGATGTACAAATACCCTATCCTATTCATCTGGAAATCTTGGTTCAAAGTCTTCGATACTGGGTGAAAGATCCCCCCTTCTTTCATTTATTAAGATTGTTTATTTATGAGTATTGTAATTGGAATAGTCTTATTACTAAAAAAAAACTTATTTCTACTTTTTCAAAAAGTAATCCAAGAATTCTCTTGTTCCTATATAATTTTTATGTATGTGAACACGAATCCATCTTCCTTTTTCTACATAAGAGATCCTCTTATTTACGATTAAACTCTTTTATCGTTATTTTTGAGCGAATCTATTTCTATGCAAAAATCGAACATCTTGTGGAAGTCTTTTCTAAGAATTTTTCGTCTACCTTATCATTCTTCAAGGATCCTTTGATTCATTATGTTAGATATCAAGGAAAAGCCATTCTGGCTTCAAAGAATGCGCCTCTTTTGATGAATAAATGGAAACACTATCTCATCTATTTCTGGCAATGTCATTTTGATGTTTGGTCTCAATCTGGAACGATCCATATAAATCTATTATTATCCGATAATTCATTTCATTTTCTTTGGGGGGGCTATCTTTCAAATGTGCGGCTCAATTTTTCAGTGGTCCGGAATCAAATGCTAGAAAATTCATTTCTAATCGAAATTCTTATGAAAAAGCTTGATACAAAAGTTCCAATTATTCCTTTAATTAGATCTTTGGCTAAAGCGAAATTTTGTAATATATTAGGGCATCCCATTAGTAAGCCTGTTTGGGCCGATTCATCCGATTTTTATATTATTAACCGATTTTTGCGGATATGCAGAAATCTTTC